AGAATTAGTAATAGAAATAGAATATAGATAATATTTTTATCTATTTTGGACCTAATTTGGCGGCATGGCCAAGTGGTAAGGCGGGGGACTGCAAATCCTTTATCCCCAGTTCAAATCCGGGTGTCGCCTGATCAACAAAAGATTGGGGATTTCTTATCCTGTTGGTCTAAATTCGATGAATTTTTGCTCCGCAAGAAGCAGAGGCAAAGGACTAAGCGGGCGTGTCAATACTTGATTTTTATAACCCATAGCATAGGTTTTCTAAAAGACTGTCATTTTTTTTTCTCAAAATCTGGGTGTAGCCCAAACAAACCAGTATCAATAGGGATGAAGCAACTCTCACTTATTAATTTAATGATAGGTTCGGGCCATTTATTTTATTTAATTGAAAAATAAAATAAACGGCGAGAGTCAATTCCGGGATTCAGAACTAAGGTTGGAAATCTCGGTATCCAAGGGTTCCTAAAGGGCACTTCTTTTTTGGTACTAGAATTGAAGAAGAGATTATACGAAAGACTATCATATCAAGATCTCTTAAACTGCCCTTATTAAACAAAGTAGTGTCTCGCGATACTGTCTGGTATTAAATTAGATCGGATACGATGATAGGAAATCTATTTAGGAGTTGTGGAAAGGCCCGAAGATACTTTGTATCCAGACTCATGAGAGGCTATGAGTGCTCAGACATGCAATCAGAATGGTTGGTCTACTCTTCTTTTTTTTAGAGTAAAGTTCAAAGTTGAAAAGAAAAAATGTATGTATATGTAGGAATAGTGGTGGGGGGTTCTCCCGATTCTTTCACAGAAAGAAAGACAGTAAGCTTAGATCAAATAGGAAATAGAGGTATCTGATAGATAGTTATCTCTCTTGATGGTATATTTTTATGCTTTTTGCTTAGTAAAGAAAGGTATCAAAACAAACAAAGGGTCTTACTATTCTTACTCTTACATGCTCCACTCCATTAGAGGTCCTTTGCTATTTCCAAAGAAAAAACGTGTGTATCATCGTATTTGTACTTAATGCTTCCTGATTCTACCAGAAACCCTAAAATATAGAAACTTGTTACGAATGTATTCATTGAATTGGTTTGGTTCATCAACAGTCTTAATTCAGAATCCCATTTTGACTCTGCGCCATTGATTCCACTATGATTATTAATCAATAACAGAATAATTCCTTCATAGAAATAGGGGCATAATTCACATGGATATAGTAAGTCTTGCTTGGGCTGCTTTAATGGTAGTCTTTACATTTTCCCTTTCACTTGTAGTATGGGGAAGGAGTGGACTCTAGGGCTGGGGGCACTACTAATTGAGTAATCGATTGCTCAATCGAACTGTATCAACTCTTTATTGATCATTTTTCGAAGCCTTAAAAATAAATCTCTTCAAACATGATAGGAGATTTTTTCCAATCCAACCGTTTCCTAAATATTCTATTTTGGTGAATCAACTCTTATCAGAATTATGGATATTACAATAAGAAAAACCAATACCTATTTTTTTTCTTTACTTTTACCTTTCTAAAAGTTCCGCTATTACGACAATACATATTTTCTTTCTACTGGAAACGAAGCGATTAATGATTGTCCAAAAAGGTCCTACACATAAATAACACATAATAAAATTAGATCTTTCTTCCATTGAGCGATCCATATATCACACATTTAACATTTGTTTTAGACTCCTAGAAATGTTTTTATGCTTTTTTTGACTCATTGAATGTTTAAGCATGAAAAATGGACAGGCTCTACTCTACTCCTTTTCCAAATAAAATCCGAAGAGGTTACCATATAACTCCGCGGATCATCCGTTAATTGTGACTTCTTGAGATGGGAAATCAAAATAAAAGAAATAGAATTAGAGTGCTATCTATATGTACATCTAATATATGTACATATTGTAATTTGATCTATATGAAGCCTATATTCGTATACAATACAACTTTATATAATAAAAAATAGTATACAATACTAGCCAGTGTGGTAGAAAGAACTATAGTTCTTTCTACCACACTAGCTTATTAGATACTTACTAAGATACTTCTGATTCCAGCCTAATCATTTCATTTAAGACTTAGAGTTTGAATCCCTTTCTTTCATTTCTTAAATCATTGATAAGAATTAATAATTCAAATTAATCATTTTGACTAACTGTTTTTACATAGATGATAAGTAAAAAAGCAGTAGGAACTAGAATGAACAGTGCAGTAGCAATAAGTGCGAGAATATTGACTTCCATAATCTTTTTTTTTTTTTTTGTTTCGCAATAACTCGGGATCTAATCCCATAGAGATGAGAAATTTGACTCTTGTAAATTCAATGGGATGAATTGCATCCTGATAATACTGAATCAGATCAATATTATGAATAACAATTTCTGATCTATCAAATGAATTCATCGTCGAAAATGGAATAAATAGTATAACATAGGAAGATCTTTTATCCATACTAAATCAAAAATACCATTTTTGATTGTATCAGAAATACCCGCCGTTGGATTTTCGTCCCCTTTTTTCACTTTTTCTTTTCTATAACCTAGCATCTTCCTTATACAACTTTCCTACTTTTACGTAGAATTATGTACATCAAATTATGAAGTATCATATGATATGACCAGTATTCTCTGGGTCATACACAGATCCAAACAGTATAAGTGAGATAGAAAAAAGAAAGGATTAAGTATAAAAAATCGAATATTCGAACAAATGAAATTTACTAAGAATAAGAAAGGGGACGTTGCTTGGTTGGTCTTTTCTTTAGTATCCTCTCTTTATTGGATTGGGATTGGAACGTATACATGAAAAACGCAGTATGCAATTTAAATGAGAATGAAATAGATTGTTTCCAATTAGTATTAATAATTGAGGATACACAAAAAAAAGTAGGAATTTAGAAAGGATGTGCTTTAACCTGAAAAGTACTTCGCCGGGTAATTAAATTATATTTATATTAAGTGTATCGTACAATAAACGAAGACAATTTATGTCTGTACTCCCCATAAAAATATGGGCACTCTATTCCATTTCATTGATCAAGAACAATCGAAAAAGAAAGTGAGTATGGTATCTCTTAAATTTAAAATACTGAATATAGTCAGTCTGAATATAGCAATACTACCGATTGTACTAATCTACATATGTCTCTCCCTTATCAATCAGTACTAGTGAAAGAAATTCCCCTATTTGTCTGATGATAAATGCGAAACAAAAGAAATCAAAATCTCCCCCCCCGCAACGGGGATTCCATTTTGCTCCCTGTCTTCCCTTTCGCTAAAAATAAAAAAATGAATTGAGAAATTCATCGGATCCTAGTTCGGGACTGACGGGGCTCGAACCCGCAGCTTCCGCCTTGACAGGGCGGTGCTCTGACCAATTGAACTACAATCCCAGCGAGGTGTATAGCATACATATTCTTATGGTTTCATAAGAACATTCTACTCGTCATGTTGTAACGTAACGGATACGCGAATGATATATTGATATCATATCCACATAAACACGGGCTTTAGTGAGAGTAGCGCGGATTATTAGTAACTAGTGATTTTTTATTTTATTGTTAAAAATAGATAATCAATCTTTCAATGAGATGAGAAAAAAGATATAGATAGAGCAAAAAAATGAACCCTTTCTGTAGGACAAATTGGTTGTATCATACTCATGGAACGGTGCATTTTTGGGCCGAGCTGGATTTGAACCAGCGTAGACATGTCGCCAACGAATTTACAGTCCGTCCCCATTAACCGCTCGGGCATCGACCCAGGAAGAATTCATTCTAGGCTTATTGATAATCCATGATCAACTTCCTTTCGTAGTACCCTACCCCCAGGGGAAGTCGAATCCCCGTTTTCTCCTTGAAAGAGAGATGTCCTGAACCACTAGACGATGGGGGCATATCCGCCCGACCGTCATCATACTATGATGATAGTATGAACAGTTTTTTGGAATTGTCAATATAATCTAATGGTATGGCTAGATCGGAAAAGTCTTTCTATCTATGTTCTAATTCTATAGAATTAGAACATTTTTTTTCTTCCATTTTCATTCATTGCTTCGTTTCTCATTCAGATGAAATATAATATGCCTATCACTATCTCACACTAAGCCAGAAAATTCAAAAACGAGAAAAATTTTTCTAGGTAAATAAAATTTCTTGTTCCATTATGAGTCTACTGCACATATATGTATATATGCAGTAGACTCATAATGGAAAATGGCTAATTCATGAATTGAATAGGGCCCTTTTAACTCAGTGGTAGAGTAACGCCATGGTAAGGCGTAAGTCATCGGTTCAAATCCGATAAAGGGCTTTTTCATGAAACTCAAGTCTTAGTCTTCCTTTTTCAGCGGAGAATACAGATTTGATATATAAAAGAAACGGGCAACCACTCATTATAATTTATATTGGGTTCTTAATTATTATGAATTCTAGTTAAAAAGTGGAACATTTAATCATTATCATAATGACTAATTGAACTTATTGGAGGAATTCTAACCTGTAATGACATAGTAGCCCTCTTCATATCTTATCTTATTATTTTATTCCATTTTTTTGTCCTGGGACATAACATAAATATTCTAGATATCCAATATCCAACCCCTACTTATTAATTTTTAATTTAATCGCCAAACCAAAATCAAAGTATTCCTACTTCCCCATTGTTCCTACCAAATCGAACATAAAATGTTAAATAAAAAGTAAGTGGACCTGACCCATTGAATCATGACTATATCAGCTATTCTGATATTTAAATTCGATATATATTAAATTGTAGAAAGCGGTTTTTTTTTTTATTTCCTTAGACCACACCACAACAAGACAAGAATTTGTCGATATTTCTTATTTTATCTTCTTGTTAATGGACGCTCCATAGGAATAAATCGCTCCCCTTTTCCGATACATATAAAAAAAGTATATTTTTTTTCGAAAATCTATTTTTCAATATCTTTCCTTGATTTCAGAATCCGATATTGTTTTGTTGTCCTGTTCCAGCAATGCAATA